GAATCCGAAGATGAAGAGAGAAACAAAGAATATCACTACTGTATAAACAAAGAGTTTGAGAGTAAGCATTACAAAATCTCCAAGATCATTTTTTTAGGGGAATAGATTACCCATTTTTTTCGTACCGCATATGCTATAATGAAGTGTGTTTTTTTTTTTTTTTTTTCAAAAAATCATGAATTTAGGAGAATATTGAAGATTTCATCGAAAACTTACAGCAGCTTGCCAAACAAAGGCTAAGAGAAAAAAGAATAGAGGTATGATAGGCATAATGTCTATGAGTGGATTGAAAAAAGCATAAGCCTCGGGCAATTTGGCGAAGAAAAAACTACTCGAACTCAAATAAGGGATAGAATTAAGACAGATACAGATTAAACTAAAGATATTAAGCATAACAAAAATTTCGTTCTTGTAGATTTAGATAATTTAATTTTGATTGAGTCATTTTTATAATATAAGGTAAAAATGAAAAAGGCAGGCCAAAAAATCCTTCTTTTTCTTTGAACTATCCCAAATCAAAAACCCCTTTCAATTCTCAAACGAGAATACAAAGAATTATACTTTCATACAATATCTTAATAGAATTCAATGTAATGATCAATGAATTTTTTGATTCTATATGTATAGAAACCTAGCAACAATATATTACATACTAGAATTGACGAATAACCAATACTAATATAATATTAGTATTTATTAGTGTTGAATAGAAATTCAAATGGGGCGTGGCCAAGCGGTAAGGCAACGGGTTTTGGTCCCGTTACTCGGAGGTTCGAATCCTTCCGTCCCAGACCCTTTCTGCTATAAAGGGCAGATTGGATCACATTGTTTCCAACATTAAACAGAAAATTGTTAAAGAGAACAATCTTTCGTTCTGAATTCTAAGAATGATTCTTAAGAATTTTTTTGGTTTCTTACAAACAGAATCAAGTGTCAAATGCAGTTGGAAATAAAGATCTTTAATTTTTTAACTTAATTTTTATGATATAAATCTTTGCTTTGGTATTCGAAGAAGTGCAATAAATCTATATATTATCGATAAACTTTCCAACCTTCGTGGGTCATTGGAATAGTTTATTTGATTAAAAATAGATTTTATTCTGGAATTGGGAATTCATTAGAGCCCCTTTCTTTGAGGTTTTTAATTTATTTGTTCAAGAAAAAAAAGGATCCTTCATGATTGATCGTCCCGAACAATCTGTTGAAAATTTCAATAAATCTTAAGCAAACTAAACTCATTTATTCTTTATTTTTGTTATGTATTGTATTTCATTCTTATGTATTGTATTTAATTCTATTAATATGATATGGGGTTAAAAAAGGGATCCTTCCTGAGTAAGACTTTTCCGGAAAGTAAGGAAAGGAAAATATTATTATATCTATAAATAGTCTCTATAATATTAAATTATAGAGACTATTTATGGATATAATAAAAAATCAAAACTATACGGCCGGCCATATCATAATATATAATAATATATACATATATCAGTTGATCCAATGACTATTCATGATTTCATATTGAATCAATTCCATATCAGTTTGAAATTAAATAAGAGAAATGTTATGGTAAAACTTCGTTTGAAACGATGTGGTAGAAAGCAACGTGCGACTTGAAGGACATGATTGACTGTGGATTCTTACATCCGCCATTTTCTATAAGAATGAAGATGCTCTTGGCTCGACATAGTTTGTTCTTTTTACTAGGAACCTAATTTGTGTTGGGTTCTAATCTAAATAAAAAGTACATGATGAAGCTCGAGCAGAAAGGATTGAGATTCATTTATCGGGGGGAAGAATCTAGGGTTAGTGACAATAAAAATCAATAAGTTGAACCAACTTTGTAAATATATCCTCTATAATATAAATTTTTAATATAAATGGATAAATTATATAAATTGAAAAGGGTTAAAATTCAAACAAGTTTGAAATAAAAAAGAAAATAAGTAATATTTGTCGGAATTCATAAAACTATTTCGATCAAAAGTGTATCACAAGGGAATCAATCTCTCTTATTTTTTTCTATAGAAAGAAATAATAAAAAAAAAACAAAGGGTATGTTGCTGCCCTTTTGAAAGGAGTAAGGATCACCGAAGTAATGTCTAAACCCAATGATTTCACAAAACAAAGATAAAGGATTCCGGAACAAGGAAACACTATTTTCAATTGTCTCAACAATTGGATCAAAATGCGGAATAAAAATTGATTCGAGACAAACAAAAGAGGTTAGAGACGGCTCAATAAATATCTAAGGATTTCCTAAGAATTACCCAACTTGAGTTATGAGTACGAATGAGATCTTTTTAACTTTCGTAAGGAAAGAGGAAGAAAAAACCACTTTAATCATAGTCTAATTCATTATTTATTCAGTATTTTATGGATATATTTGCCGTTATATACAGAAATTAGAATCATTTTTTCTCGAGCCGTATGAGGATAAAGCCTCCTATACGTTTCTAGGGGGGGGCATTGTTTATCTACATCTATCCCGATGAGCCATCTATCGAATCGTTGCAATTGATGTTCGATCCCGAAGAGAAGGAAGAGATCTTCGGAAGGTAGGTTTTTACGATCCGATAAAGAATCAAACCTATTCAAATGTTCCCGCTATTCTATATTTCCTTGAAAATGGCGCTCAACCCACAGTAACTGTTCATGATATTTTAAGGAAGACAGAATTATTTAAAGAAGGAATATTGGGTTAACTGTTAATTTAATAAAATTAAAAAAAAAAAATTGAATAAAAAAGAGAGGGTACTAGCATCTATCTTTGTATAATTATTTCTCCATAATTTGTTTGCTCTTTTTTTTTTTTGCTCACTCATTATTTTATTATTTATTTTTTATTGTGGGAATTTAATTTACCGACAAAGACAGGGTTAATTTCGGTTATTGTACCTCTTTTGATTGAATCAACTCGATATTTTTCTCTACCCTGCCTTTATTTATTTTTGCATTCAAATTTATTTTTTTACTTATATTGTGCCAATCCAACACAAGGCCTTAATTTGATTTATTTAGAATTTTTTTCTCAGCATTCTATATCATAATCATATTGACAATGGTGTACCGAACAAATATAATTTGATCGTAGATAAATAAAATGGATCTGTTTATTCCTGCCTCATATTTATTTTTTTTTTCCTTCGCTTTAGCCTTAGTCATCTTAGTCATAAGGATGTGTTTACTGAATTTACTGGTATACAAGACGTAAAAAAAAAAAATGGAATGGATCAAGAGAAAAATAGGTATAAGTTTTGATTTATAGATATTAGATATATCTATAATGAGAATTTATTTGAGAATTTATTATTTTTTAATCCAATCCTACCTATTTTAGTGGATTGGTGTTTATAATTGATTAAAAAAATCTTTCTTTTAAATTTAATTTGTTGCTAGTTCAATCTTTTTATTTTGGCGGGATGGGATCAAATTTTTTTTATCGTATCTACAATCCGGGTTGCTAACTCAACGGTAGAGTACTCGGCTTTTAAGTGCGACTATGATCTTTTACACATTTGGATGAAGCAACGAATTCGTCCAGACTATTGGTAGAGTCTATATAAGACCACGACTGATCTTAAAAGGTAATGAAGGAAAAAACAGCATGTCGTAATAATTTTTTTATTAAAATTAAAATAGAACTTTTAATTTATCCTTAACTTAACTGTATATATATATATTATTAATTGTTTTTATTTTTGGAAGGAGACAAAATAAATTTACAGTTGGGTCTAGTGAATAAATGGATATCGTCTTTTAGTCCTAATTTTGGTAAAACAAAAAGCAACGAGCTTATATTCTTAAAATTGGAATAATTACCCGATCTAATTTGGATGTTAAAAATAGATTAGTGCCAGTGCAGAAAAAGGTTTTTATGCGAGTAAATCATTGATTATTTTTTATTTTTTTATGAAAAAAAAATCCTAACTATTCTCTTGGAGACGGATGTGTAGAAGAAACAGTATACTGATAAAGTAAAGAGAATCTAATTTTTTCCAAAATCAAAAGAGCGATCGGGTTGCAAAAATAAAGGATTTTTTACCCTCTTTTAACAAAGGATAAAACCTATAGAAAAGGAGAGGAAAAGGATCCTGTTGATTGGATTCTAGGTCTCCGGGGTCTATCTTTATTTCTTAACTATATATACTGTAATTATATACCCTGTTCGGACCATATTGCACTATGTATCATTTGATAATCCAAGAAATGCCTCCTGTCTTGTGTCTCTGTTTCAAGTAGAAAAATGTAAATGGAAGAATTACAAGAGTATTTAAAAAAAGATAGATCTCCGCAACAACACTTCCTATATCCGCTTCTCTTGCAGGAGTATATTTACACACTTGCTCATGATGATAGTTTAAATGGTTCGATTTTTTACGAACCTATCGAATTTATTGGTTATGACAATAAATTTAGTTTAGTACTTGTAAAACGTTTAATTATTCGAATGTATCAACAGAATTTTTTGATTTATTTGGTTAATGATTCTAATCAAAATAGATTCGGTGGACACACCAATTATTTTTATTCTCATTTTTTTTATTCTCAAATGGTATCAAAGGGTTTTTCAGTCATTGTGGAAATTCCATTCTCGCTACGATTAGTATCTTCCTCCGAAGAAAAAGAAATACCAAAATCTCAGAATTTAGGATCTATTCATTCAATATTTCCTTTTTTAGAGGACAAATTATCTCATTTAAATAATGTTTCAGATATACTAATACCCCATCCTATCCATTTTGAAATTTTGGTTCAAATCCTTCAATGCTGGATTCAAGATGTTCCCTCTTTACATTTATTGCGATTCTTTCTACATAAATATCAGAATCTGAATAAAACTATTCAGAGTAATAAAACTATTTATGTTTTTTCAAAAGAAAATAAAAGACTATTTTGGTTCTTGTACAATTCTTATGTATCTGAATGCGAATTTTTATTAGTTTTTTTTCATAAACAATCCTGTTATTTACGATCAACATCTTCTGGAGCCTTTCTTG